GCACTTGTCATATAACTATTGTATTAAAAGATATATCCTTATATGAATATGAAGAATATAAAGACTATAACAATATATGAAGACTCTGAATAATATAGCGCATACTTACCAAAACTGGGTTGGATAAAGAAAAAAACACACAAATATGATGTGCCATCATATGTATATTAGTTGGGGGGTTATGGGACAAAAAATAAATCCACTTGGTTTCAGACTTGGTACAACCCAAGGTCATCATTCTCTTTGGTTTGCACAACCAACAAATTATTCCGAAGGTCTACAAGAAGATCAAAAAATACGAGACTTTATCAAAAATTATGTACAGCAAAATAGAAAAATATCTTCCAGTGTTGAGGGAATTGCACGTATAGAGATTCAAAAAAGAGTCGATCTGATTCAGGTCCTAATATATATAGGATTCCCAAAGTTATTCATAGAGGGTAGGACTCGGAGAATCGAAGAATTACAGATAAATATACAAAAAGAATTCAATTGTATGAACCGAAAACTCAACATTGCTATTACAAGGATTGCAAATCCTTATGGACAGCCTAATATTCTTGCAGAGTTTATAGCCGGACAATTAAAAAACCGAGTTTCATGTCGTAAAGCAATGAAAAAAGCTATTGAATTAGCTGAACAGGCGGATACAAAAGGAATTCAAGTCAAAATTGCAGGACGTATCAACGGAAAAGAAATTGCACGTGTTGAATGGATCAGAGAAGGTAGGGTTCCTCTACAAACAATTCGAGCTAAAATTGATTATTGTTCCTATACTGTTAAAACTCTTTATGGGGTATTGGGAATCAAAATTTGGATATTTGGAGAAGAGGAATAATAAAACTTTACTTGACTTGTTTTTATGTTGTATCCCAGAGCGGAAAATGACAAACTTTTTAAGTGGTTTTCTCTTCAATAAAAAAAAAAAAATGATCAACTCTAGCAATTCTATTCGCTATTCTATAGGGTTGAATAAAAATGCGATTGAGAATTTCATCTTATTTCATCTTGATATAATTGCTATGCTTAGTGTGCGACTCGTCGGTTTTTTATTTTAGGGTTAAAAAAAAAAAAAAAAGGGGGGTGCGGGTCCATATCAGATTAATAAAATAATAATAGAACCAATAAGTATAGAACGAATAACTAACTCATCGCTTCACATTATCTCGATCCAAAGAACCAGTCAAGATATACTATATTGATCATATCATTGTAGCAACTGAAATCTTTCTTTCCTAAACAAAAGCCAATCTGATTAGAAATTGCAAAGCAAATATAGAAAGGTATCTGGATAAATGGAAAGATGAGAGAAAAAGAGAAAACAAATATCAAGGAAATGATATAGGATTCCAATATGTAATATGTATGGTCTATACATCATCTTCTAAAATCATAAAATAGAAGGCAATGTAAGAAAGCATCAATACTGGTTGATCCATAATTAAAAGAACAAAAAAATCAAGAGTCCTGAGCCAATAAAGACTGAGAAAATTGACTCAAAAACAAATTTCATTAGAGACTCCATTGTAGAATTAAAACCTAATCATTAATTGAGAAGCGATGGGAACGACGAAACCGGTGAATGTGTAGAATTCGTTGGGTGGGATGGCGGAACGAACCAGAGAACAATCCATTGTATTCTGAAAAGAAAGGCCATGACTAGCCCTACAACTAAAAAAACTATGGAAAGAGTAAATATTCGCCTGCGAAAGTTTTTAGTTTTTATTTTCAAATTGAGATCAATCTCAATCTGATATCATAATGAAAATAGAAGAAAATGACCTTATCTATCCTTATCTATAATATTATCGATAGGTTTATATAATAATTATCTATAAATAACTAGAATACATGTTTAATTATATAGTAAAACAAAATAAGTAAGATAGAAAAATATCTAATAGATTTGATGAATGAAATCTCAAAGAATCCCACGATTCAGTATATTATTCATCAAATATACATGTATACCCTTTTTTTTTTTTTTATTCGCAAGGAGCTGGATGAGAAGAAATTCTCATGTCCAGTTCTGTAGTAGAGATGGAAGTGAGAAAGAATTGTCGATTATAACCCCAAAAGAACCAGATTTCGTAAACAACATAGAGGAAGAATGAAAGGACTATCTTATCGGGGTAATCATATTTCTTTCGGTAGATACGCTCTTCAGGCACTTGAACCCGCCTGGATTACATCTAGACAAATAGAAGCGGGGCGGAGGGCAATGACACGAAATGTCCGCCGCGGTGGAAAAATATGGGTACGCGTATTTCCAGACAAACCGGTTACGGTAAGACCTACAGAAACACGTATGGGTTCGGGGAAAGGATCTCCCGAATATTGGGTAGCTGTCGTTAAACCGGGGCGAATACTTTATGAAATGGACGGAATAGGGGAGAATGTAGCCCAAAAAGCTATTTCAATAGCGGCTTCAAAAATGCCTATACGAACTCAATTCATTATTTCGGTATAGATATAAAAATGTAGAATATAGAACCCACCCAAAGAAAAGAGCTTTTGGGGATAAAAAAAACAATTGCAAGTTTCTTTTTTTTTTTTTTTGGACTTTCAACAAACAATATTTTTTTTTACTTCGCCATATTAAAAGATTCAAAAAATGATTCAACTTCAGACCCTTTTGAATGTAGCGGATAACAGCGGGGCCCGAGAATTGATGTGTATTCGAATCATAGGAACTAGTAATCGACGATATGCTCAAATTGGTGACGTTATTGTTGCTGTGATCAAAGAAACATTACCAAATACACCTCTAGAAAAATCAGAAGTGATCAGAGCTGTAATTGTACGTACTTGTAAAGAATTCAAACGCGATAATGGTATCATAATACGATATGATGACAATGCTGCAGTTGTTATTGATCAAGAAGGAAATCCAAAAGGAACTCGCATTTTTGGTGCGATCGCCCGGGAATTGAGACAATTCAATTTCACTAAAATAGTTTCATTAGCACCCGAGGTATTATAAGATAGAAGAAAAGCCCGCGATATAGTTTATAGTATACAATTTGTACAATTTGAAGGAAATCGATTCTAAAATAGATGAAATTCATTAGTAGATTGTGTCTGACGCATATACTTAAAATACTTAAAAAAAATTAATAAATTAATTAATAAATGTATTCATAATAAATTAATTAATAAATGTATTCAGCAGAAAATCATAAAAAAAAGACAAAAGAGCATGTCAATATATAAAAAATGAGAGGCAACAATAACTTTAGTTTATCATGAGTAGGGACACTCTTGCTGACATAATAAACTCTCTACGAAATGCTGATATGAATAGAAAAGGAACGACTCGAATACCGTTTACTAACATCACCAAAAGCATTATTCAAATACTTTTACGAGAAGGTTTTATTGAAAACGCCAGGAAACACCGTGAAAAAGATAAATCTTTTTTTGTTTTAACCCTACGACATAGAAAAGGGCCCCATAGAACTAGTTTCAATTTAAAACGAATAAGTCGGCCGGGTCTACGAATCTATTTTAACTATCAACGAATTCCTAGAGTTTTAGGCGGAATGGGGATTGTAATACTTTCTACTTCGCGGGGTATAATGACAGATCGAGAGGCGCGACTAGAAGGAATCGGCGGAGAAATTTTGTGTTATATATGGTAATCTTTTTGATATCCGAATTTTATTTTGAACTTCCTTTTTGTGAAAAATAGAAAGGACGGGTTTCTAATCTCACTCCTCCTACATTAATTAGTTAATACTTTAATTTAAGGGGGTTTTGCATAAAATGAAAGAACAAAAATGGATTCATGAAGGTTTAATTACTGAATCACTTCCCAACGGTATGTTTCGAGTTCGTTTAGATAATGAAGATTTAATTCTAGGTTATATTTCAGGAAGGATCCGGCGCAGTTTTATACGTATACTACCGGGGGATAGAGTCAAAATTGAAGTAAGTCGTTATGATTCAACTAGAGGACGTATAATTTATAGACTTCGCAACAAAGATTCGAGCGATTAGCTCGTTTTTTCAACTTCAACATTCCTTTTATAGAGATAGACTGCTTATAGAGATAGACTGCTAGGGTTCAAATTAAAAGAAACTTATTTTCTTCCAATAAGAAAATTCGAAATTCAGTTTAGGAATGACAAATATGAAAATAAGAGCCTCTGTTCGTAAAATTTGTGAAAAATGTCGACTGATCCGTAGACGAGGACGAATTATGGTAATTTGTTCCAACCCTAGACATAAACAAAGACAAGGATAATCTTTCTAAAAGTAAATAAAAAAATAGAAATAAAGTAAATAAAAAAGGGCTTTCGAAAGACCCAATGTATAAAAAAAGGATCAATTTTGACATGAAATGGATATATCCATATATTTCTGATATGAGATAATAAAATATGGCAAAAACTATACAAAAAAAGGGTTCGCGTAAAAATGTAGTACGTTTTGGATCACGTAAGAATGCACGTAGAATACCAAAAGGAGTTATTCATGTTCAAGCAAGTTTCAACAATACCATTGTAACTGTGACGGATGTACGGGGTCGGGTTATTTATTGGTCCTCCGCCGGCACTTGTGGATTCAAGGGTACAAGAAGAGGGACGCCGTTTGCTGCCCAAACCGCAGCAGGAACCGCTATTCGTACAGTAGTGGATCAAGGGATGCAACGAGCAGAAGTCATGATAAAGGGTCCTGGCCTTGGACGAGATGCGGCATTAAGGGCTATTCGTAGAAGTGGTATACTGTTAAGTTTCGTACGGGATGTAACTCCTATGCCACATAATGGCTGTAGGCCCCCTAAAAAAAGACGCGTGTAAAAATAAACATTGAAGAGATTTCAAGAGAAATAAATAATTTAATGATTTGATCAAATCATATTACTATGGTTCGAGAGAAAGTAAGAGTATCTACTCGGACACTACAGTGGAAGTGTGTTGAATCAAGAACAGACAGTAAGCGTCTTTTTTATGGACGCTTTATTCTGTCTCCACTTATGAAAGGTCAAGCCGACACAA